GCAAAAATTCTGGACAATTACTAGCCTTGTCGGAATTGGAATACTCGTCGGAATTGTCATCCTCTAGAAAAATATCAAAATAAATATCAAAATATTGGAAAAGACCATCCCGCAAAAATTCTAGAAATTCTCGCCAAGTACTAGCCTCGTCGAAATTGTAATACTTGGCGAAATTGTCATCCTCTAGAAAAATATCAATATCAATAGAATCGCGGAGAATATAATCGATAAGATCCTGTAGGCCCGACTCGACAAGACAACGATCTAGAGTTAGATCTGATATTTGCGAGTCGACGAATCTATTCCTACGAGGATCATTTTTTAGAGAAGAAAATAAAAATTGCACAGAATTCCGAAAATCTGTCTTTGCATTAGAATCCGAATATTCCATATTTATTAGATGAAAAAATGGAATTTTCACAGAATACAGAAACCCTGTCTCCGGATGACTGTGCGCCTGTCTTTCCGCTTCTTTTTTGGCTTCTTTTCTTCTTTCCGATGACAAACCATTTTTAACCTTCATGTAATCCTGCAAGAAAAAATCCAAAAATAGCAAAATACAAGGGAGAGCCCTTGTCTTTGAATAAGACGGAATAACACCGTCCTCCACAAGTTCCTCTATAAGATCCTTTAGATCCGAAATTTGCTTTTCGAGGAATGCATTGATACGATTAGTATCGTTGATATACTTTTGGATATACTTTTGAAACTCCTTGCTTTGAAAAGAGTCGCTATCATTTTCAAAATCATCCCCAACCTGGATCCTCCATTTTTTCTGTTTTTTGTAACTGGACATAGATCTGATCCAAACGGGTTCAAGTCTTTCATATTTACCAAAACATATATGATTCCCTAGATAACATACGCCCTTCATTCTTATCGTTTCTTCTTTATAAATAGATAGAACCATCAGAGGGTCTCCTTTTTTTTAAGTTTTAGGAGTAGTGCCAGTACTCCTGCTTGTTTATAAAAATAATGAGTTATTTATTTCGAATATTTTTTCTATTTCTTTCTATACGGAAATTCGCAGATAGATTATCGATCTGACGCAGTGGAATGAATAGCCACTGTCTATTTTTCCTCCTTTCTTATAAGTGGAATCGTTTTCTATACGATATATATTAACTCGATTATCTCAGTCATTTTTTTAATGACTTTTTTTTGTTCGATTCGCTGCCATTCCAGTCGAATAAGTGAAATAGAGAATAAGTGAAATAGATAAAGGTTGATCTATTTCACTTATTTTCATTTTCATCTTCGTCATCAGATTCAAAAAAGTTCTTTCTTACCCAAATGATTATGATCAATATGAATTCCAACAACTTCATGAAGAAAATCATGAAGAAAATGTGCCCAACTAACCAACCAGCCAAACTACTTCTTACAAATAAGATCCTCTTTTCGTTGTCGTTGTTATAGCGAGAGAGACAAAAGTTGACTAATCCGGGGATCATTGAATCAGGTTCAAGGTACGGGTTGCATAATTGCACAAAGAAATTAATAATAAATTCCAATTGAAGGCGGAGCACGTACTTTCTTTTAGTGATAAGATCGTGAGGATCCAAAAAGCGCCTGTTGCGCAAAGTTTTTCGACTAGTCCAGAAGAGTTGAACGAAGAATGACCCTAGAAATAGCATAATGATGCTATGAGGTTGAACCAATCCTTCATGGAGCGGCCTATTGTAGATCGATGTGAACATCACGAACTGTCCCGTAACAAAACCAGTCATTGCTGCTACCCGTCTCTGGTTGTCTTTTATGAAGAACTGTTTGTCTTTTATGAAGAAACTGGCTACAACGAAGAAATAGCCGAGACCTACGGTGGCTGTGGTCATAAATCCACAAAAGAGTCCACCTCCAATCACTGAATTGAGTATTTTGTTCACTAGCAAGAGTAAAAATTCTTTCATTTTCATAGGAATCCTCCTTATTGAATCAAGTTTTATGAGTAGCGCCACTACTCCAAAAATTAATAATATTTGGAATATATATATAACCAAAAAATGGCAGTATTGTCAAGCGGACGATCTAGCCAGAATCTTTTTTCCATGTATTCGAATTCTTTCTATTCTATCTATTATATTCTATTTATTTCGAATATTTTTTCTATTTCTTTCTATACGGAAATTCGCAGATAGATTATCGATCTGACGCAGTGGAATGAATAGCCACTGTCTATTTTTCCTCCTTTCTTATAAGTGGAATCGTTTTCTATACGATATATATTAACTCGATTATCTCAGTCATTTTTTTGATGACTTTTTTTTGTTCGATTCGCTGCCATTCCAGTCGAATAAGTGAAATAGAGAATAAGTGAAATAGATAAAGGTTGATCTATTTCACTTATTTTCATTTTCATCTTCGTCATCAGATTCAAAAAAGTTCTTTCTTACCCAAATGATTATGATCAATATGAATTCCAACAACTTCATGAAGAAAATCATGAAGAAAATGTGCCCAACTAACCAACCAGCCAAACTACTTCTTACAAATAAGATCCTCTTTTCGTTGTCGTTGTTATAGCGAGAGAGACAAAAGTTGACTAATCCGGGGATCATTGAATCAGGTTCAAGGTACGGGTTGCATAATTGCACAAAGAAATTAATAATAAATTCCAATTGAAGGCGGAGCACGTACTTTCTTTTAGTGATAAGATCGTGAGGATCCAAAAAGCGCCTGTTGCGCAAAGTTTTTCGACTAGTCCAGAAGAGTTGAACGAAGAATGAGCCTAGAAATAGCATAATGATGCTATGAGGTTGAACCAATCCTTCATGGAGCGGCCTATTGTAGATCGATGTGAACATCACGAACTGTCCCGTAACAAAACCAGTCATTGCTGCTACCCGTCTCTGGTTGTCTTTTATGAAGAACTGTTTGTCTTTTATGAAGAAACTGGCTACAACGAAGAAATAGCCGAGACCTACGGTGGCTGTGGTCATAAATCCACAAAAGAGTCCACCTCCAATCACTGAATTGAGTATTTTGTTCACTAGCAAGAGTAAAAATTCTTTCATTTTCATAGGAATCCTCCTTATTGAATCAAGTTTTATGAGTAGCGCCACTACTCCAAAAATTAATAATATTTGGAATATATATATAACCAAAAAATGGCAGTATTGTCAAGCGGACGATCTAGCCAGAATCTTTTTTCCATGTATTCGAATTCTTTCTATTCTATCTATTATATTCTATTTATTTCGAATATTTTTTCTATTTCTTTCTATACGGAAATTCGCAGATAGATTATCGATCTGACGCAGTCGAATGAATAGCCACTGTCTATTTTTCCTCCTTTCTTATAAGTGGAATCGTTTTCTATACGATATATATTAACTCGATTATCTCAGTCATTTTTTTGATGACTTTTTTTTGTTCGATTCGCTGCCATTCCAGTCGAATAAGTGAAATAGAGAATAAGTGAAATAGATCAACCTTTATCTATTTCACTTATTTATTAATTTATTATCTATTTCACTTATTTATTAATTTATTATCTATTTCACTTATTTATTAATTTATTATCTATTTCACTTATTTATTAATTTATTATCTATTTCACTTATTTATTAATTTATTATCTATTTCACTTATTTATTAATTTATTATCTATTTCACTTATTTAATTTAATTGAACTTAAGATTCAAAAAAGTTCTTTCTTACCCAAATGATTATGCTCTCTATGAATTCCAACAACTTCATCAATAAAATCATGAAGAAAATCTGGACTAAAATGTGCCCAATTAACCAACCAGCCAAACTACTTATTACAAATACAATCTTCTTTTCGTTGTCGTTGTTATAGCGAGAGAGACAAAAGTTGACTAATCCGGGGATCATTGAATCAGGTTTAAGGTACGGGTTGTATAATTGCACAAAGAAATTCATCATAAATTCCAATTGAAGTAAGAAGAGGCGCTTTACCACACGCCTTCGTTTACTTACCACGGGCTTTCTTTTATCGTTAAGATCCAAAAGCGGCCAGTTGCGCAAAGTTGTTAGACTGGTCCATAAAAGCTGAAGCAAGAAAAATGACAGAAAGAACAAGAACATTTTTATGCGATGAGGTTGAACCAATCCTTCATGGAGCGGCCTATTATAGACCGATGCGAACATCACGAACTGTGCCGTACCAAAAGCAGCCACCACTCCTACCCGTCTCCGGTTGTCTTTTATGAAGACGCTGGCTACAACGAAGAAATAGCCGTAGCCGAGACCTACAGTGGCTGTGGTCATAAATCCACAAAAGAGTCCGCGTACAATCACTGAATTGAGTATTTTGTTCACTAGCAAGAGTCAAAATTCTTTCATTTTCATACGAATCCTCCTTTTTCTTTTTATTGAATCAAGTTTTATGAGTAGCGCCACCCCTACTTGTTTAGAAAAAGAAAACGGATCCACAAAAATAACGAATTATTTACTTGTAGATAAATACAAAATGGCACTATAGTCAAGTCGACGATCTATTTTTCAATGTATAGCTCTATCCCATAGAATAACGAAATAATATAGAAGGGCAATCATGACAACGGTATCCGTTATTCTAGTTCGACCCTTTTTTCGAAAAAATACAAAACATACAAGAGCAATAATCAGAATTCTATGGGGCACTTTTGCGATCAAAAACTTAAGAAAGAAAGGTAGAAGGACTTTTATGTATATTTTTTAAGTGAAAAATCTTATAAAAACATATAATTTACGCATTAATTAATATTAATTGAATATACCTTCCTTTTAATATTTGCCAAATCTTTTTTAGTGATTCGAATCTTTTAGGATTCGAACTTGTTTTATTATTTTTATTCCATTTATTTCTGCAGTCATTTTTTGTTTCGCTTTTTGTAATTATTTCTATGTGATTTCTGATTGGGCTTGTTCTATCATTCATATTTTTTTTCTATCGGAGATTCAATAATTATCTCATGGAGGTTTATAGAATCGTTTTCTTTTTTAGTTTCACTTGATTTATATCTTTCTATCAATTTATCTCTAAATAATAAAT